GATAACCCAGCTTTTCGCTAAATCTCTAGAAGGATGTTTTTCAAAAGTCAAAAATGTCTCTGGCTTATCTCCAACTAATTCTCCAGGTAAAAACACAGGGACAGGGGACTCATTTCTGAATGGTCCAAAGAGTGGATCTCCGGGGTGCCAAATGAATCGGCCTAGTCGAAAAAGGCTTTGTTCTTTGTAAAATAGAACTGGTGTCTGCAAGAACTCCGAATCATTCTCTTCAAGCTCGCCCTCTTCATTAGAAGACTCTTCCTCTTCATTAGAAGACTCTTCCTTATCCGCTCCAGGATACTCTCCACCATCCTCTTGAAGCTCATGCTGTTGATCATACGCTTCATCAGCCCCTTTATCAATATCAATATCAACCTCTTGATCACCTTCATACTGTTCGTCATAATACTCTTCCTTCTCCTCTTCATCCTCTATACCATCACCCTCTCTAACATCCTCGTCATCAAACCCATAGAAGGGAAATCCCAATTCATTGGGAATGGCGATACACTCCAATAGAAAGTCCTCAGGGCTCCATATTCTAGGAGCCCAACCTATGTGGGTGCCTAACTTCTGTTCGGGGCTTCCTTCCCACTCCACTTTGGATTTTGGATAGCGATATTCCGCATCAAGCATAGAAAGATATCCCTTTTGCATCATATGTAAGGGATTCCTTGGTCCGGGCCGACGAAACGATCGCACTCGATCATTATCAAACTGACTGCAATCCTTTTCTGCCCGTGAGTGTCCCACCACCACCAAAGCGGCTTCTACTTCTAATAGGCCATGAACTAGCTCATAATCATCCTCAGCGGGTCTATAAGAAGTGATCCGAGTTTCGGGTCCGGGTAGAGACCAAAGAGTTTGAGCGACCGATCCAGCAGAACAACTCAAAAGATAAAGAAGTACCGTTAATTTCTTCATGTTCGTTCCAAGTTCGAAGTACCAGTTGGACAAATAAGAATCCCCTTTGTTCCCTGAGTTCTTCTTGATATAGATAGTTATAGGATCTATGAGGCAATTACTTAGAAGTACATTTTGTACTACAGCCCTTCCTATCTGATAGCAAAGGATCCACCGATCCTGAGACGATCTTAGATGGGAGTGAAAATCCCAAGTTTGTCTATGAAAAGCAGATAGAATTGTATTAGTGTCTATAATTGATTTCTTCTGTGTAATACTAATCGATAGGGCCTCGTTGGTAAATGCTGCAAGATCTCGTGGACTGGAACCCGTGGTTATGTACCCGAATCTATTAGTAGGAAACATTTGATTTTCCAAGCGAAATCCCCTAGTAGATGAAAGAGTGAGAAAGTGCTTTCGTTGGTGTGGAATAGGAAGCCTTCGTATCTTAATGCACGTATCTAATCTAGACCCACCTATTAGACCGGGATCCACCTTTTCGGGAATATGAGTCGAAGCAATAAGAAGAATATTTTCAGTGGAACATCTTTTATAACCCGAGACGAGACGGTTCGCTAATAGACCGAGGTATAAGCGGTCCGGATACTTCCAACGCACATTATGAATGTTTGGCACCCATATTATGCACGGAGACATTGCTTTTGCTAATTCAAGTTGAAGGTCGATATAAACTTCGTGGTCTACTCTTTTCTCCTCCTCCTCCAAATCCAACAGTGTTATATACAAAGTTAACGCATCCCACCCAATTAAACCTTCCAGCCTAGAAGTCATACGCCTAGCAATCTCGCTCTCATCAATCTGACTCTCATCAATGTGACTCTTCTCAATCTTCCTCCTATCACGATTCAGATCCTTATAAAGCCTTTGAATCGCAATACTCTCAAGACCCTCAAGAAAATACGTAAAATTCTCAATCCAAGTATCACCAATATCATTTCCCGAACGAAATAATAGACTACGAAGTCTCTTAAGACTGACAACAATGTCAGACACAATAAGCCTAACAAAAATCCCCCAGTCAATAGTATCCGAGAAAAAAGCAGTCTCAGAAGTCAAAAGAGAAGAATCATACGTAAAATACCTAATAAACTCTTTAGAGTCCAAACAAGCATTCTCTTCCCAATCATCCCCTTCACGAAACATATACTCATCATCCTCCTCCACCCCAAGAATATCAGCCCATGAAGGCAGAAAAGTTCTAAAATAATATTCAGAAGTAGAAGTGTTTTTAGAAGTCTTTTTAGGAACCTTGTCTGCGGATACCGTAATGAAAGGAAGATAAGAGTTTGTCGCTAGGTATTTGACCAAATAGGATCGTCCAGTTCCTCTAGAACCTATCACTAAAATACCACTAGCGGGGACGGCGCCTAAGCGGAGCGAAAATAGTTTTACAGGAGATGGGAAGTCAAAACTATTAGCCAGATACGGGGTTTGTGAATAAATGATTTCATAATGAGCAAGAAATGCCCGTCTTTCCGCTAAACAGGATCTATTGAACTCATAATTCATTAGATCCTTTTTATGAATGTCAACTAAGTCCCGCAAGTAATTTGCTCCCCATTGTTCAATCCCAGAG